AATGGTTATCTGGATGGATTAGAAATTGGACAAGTAAGAAAATTTCTCGTTCAGTTACGCACTTACTTAAAAACGAATAAACCTCAGTTTCAAGAAATCATAGCCTCTACCAAGACATTAACCGCTGAAGCAGAAAGCTTTTTGAAAGAAGGTATTCAAGAACAACTGGAACGTTTTCTACTTCAGGAGAAATTATAAAAAAAAGAAACGTTCTTATTTTTGATTCTTTAGTAAATTTTACTCTTTAATTTTAATTCAATTTTTAAGAAATTCTATAAATAGAAGTCTATAAGTATATAATAGAAAGAAGTATATAACTAATAAAAGAAGTATATAACTAATATCTGTTTAATATGAAATCTTAAAGCATTCAGAATTTCTTTCTTATTCTATATTCTTTCTTATCTTTTTTCGAAATAGAATATATAGAAATGGAAATAATAGATAAATATCAATATATCTATATTGATATTGCGTCCAATAGGATTTGAACCTATACCAAAGGTTTAGAAGACCTATGTCCTATCCATTAGACAATGGACGCTTTTCCCCTTTTTTTTACTTTCCAATTGTTAAACCAATTGTAAAAAAAAAAAAAGAATGTGCGCAATCTTTTTAGCAATTGTGTATTGAAGTTAATTCAATACACAATTGCTATTAGACAATTCTAATAGAGAAAATTAAAATTGTCTCTAATAAAAAAAAGGGGCAATTGTGAATTTAGAGCGGGTAGCGGGAATCGAACCCGCATCGTTAGCTTGGAAGGCTAAGGGTTTTAGTCGACGTCGATCGATCATTTTTATATTTTTAACGTCTCTAATTCAAAACCGAACATGAAACTTTGGTTTCATTCGGCTCCTTTATGATGGATGGAGAAATTCCCAAATAAAAAAAGACGGGAACGAAATCAAAATTCGACCCATAACATCTATGTTAGCTTTTTTTCCGTCTGGGTACTTTCACAAAAAATTTTGCTTTCTAGATGATCCTTCTAGAAGATAGATCAGGCGAACTCGAACAATCTTTCTAGTTACTTCGTTCTTTATTTCTATATTAACGGAATCCTTAGGAAAAGTATTTGGTTTCTACCGAGCTAAAACAATATAATATGTCGATGTCTTTAGTAAACCAAAGTTCTCGTTTAATAGCTATTTTGCTTCAATTTTTTCGATACCAAACAATGAATAGAACTGAAGATTTAGTTACGATTAGAAATTAGAAAGAAACTTTTCTAGCTTTATCCATGGATCCTCTTGTTATACTTATTGACTTGTAAATAGTCATCCAATTCAAAAATTATGTTTCGGAATTTCATAATCCAAATTTACAATTGATTAGAGTCTTTGGATACAAATTACGAGAATCTATAATCTTCCTTGAATTTTTCATTGAAAGGGAAAGGACTAAATCCTTTTAAGAAATAAAATTTTTGATCGGAAGATGAATCAAACCGAGAGACCCTTTAACTATTAAAGGGATTAAAGGAACGAATCACACTTTTACCACTAAACTATACCCGCTACAATGCAATTATTGTATATAAATTAACCTTTTGTCGAACAAAGTAATCGGGGGTGTAATAAAAAAATCTGAAAAAAATAAGAAAATTCTAGCGTTGACTTAATAAAATTAGTAAAAGCGGATTCAATTCCACTTTTTTTTTTCAATTTAAAATCTTTTTTGTCTAAAAATCCATCGGATGAGTCTAGTCTTTTTAACTTTAACAAAAAAAGGCCCGGCTGGGGACTGACCAGGCCAGGCTATTAAAATAAAAAAGATCTTTTACTTGTGTTTTGACGAGAAAAAATAAAAAAAGGATTCTCTATTTCTATTATTGTGGTTTTAATTATTTCTATTTATCTTTCGCGCCTTTTCTTTATCTAATCTTTATCTAAATTTTTAATGTAACTAGAATTACTGAGAAAGTTCTATAAAAACAGTTATATAATAGTAATATATATTATATATAAATAGAGGATAACTATATTTATATAATAAAAAAGAAATTATATATATAATAAAATATAGAAAATGAAAAAATATATATAATATAAAGAATAATCTATACAAAAAAAAGAAAGCTTTTTAAGAATAAAGTGGAGAAGGTTCTTTTTCAAGCCTTTTTTTGTTTAATGGAACCTCATTAAGTATCCCTTTTCGATTAGGAGAGATGGCTGAGTGGACTAAAGCGTTGGATTGCTAATCCATTGTACGAGTTAATCGTACCGAGGGTTCGAATCCCTCTCTTTCCCTTTCTCCTTTTGATGGTGTGTAATAGATAAAATCCTAATAAAATTCGCTATTTCCACTAATTAAATAAAGCAATAAAAAACCTTTCTTTTTTATTCTTCACGTCCCGGATTACGTCCTGGATCATTAGATAGGAATCCAAATATGAAGAGAGAAACAAAGAATATAACTACAGTGTATACCAAAAGTTTGAGAGTAAGCATTACACAATCTCCAAGATCTTACTAAAAAAAAAAAAAGAGACTAGATTCTCTATTTTTATACCAAATATCTTATTTTGATACCAATAAAAAAAGTTTCAGAAAGTCATTTGTAATTAAGATACATAGTCGAATCTTTTATCTTCAAACAGATTTGCATACCAACATCTAGATATTTTTTTGGTGAACTCAAATCTAATTAGGTTCTTTCATTTAGGGAAAAGAGGATAAAATTTAGGAAATAGAAATGATCCAGATTTAGTATGGCTACCAAAAAAATTCAATGTTTGAATTGAGAGTTCGTTCATACGTCAAGATTTTTTTGATCTTTTGAATTGTTGGAAGAATAAAAATCGTGAATTTTTTTAAGACAGTATTAAGAATTTCATCGAAAACTTACAGCGGCTTGCCAAACAAAGGCTAAGAGAAGAAAGAAAAGAGGTATTACGGGCATAACATCTACGATTGGATTCAAAAAGGCGTAGGCCTCCGGCAATTTGGCGACTAAAAAAGTGCTTGAAAAAAGGGCAGAATTAAAACAAATACAGATCAAATTAAATATATTAAGCATAACAAAAATGGGTGTTGTTGTGGATAATTTAATTTTGATTGAGTTATTAATAAATTTTTTATATAAGGAAAAAAATAAAGAAAGATAGTCTAAAAAGACTTTGTTGAACTTACTCAATCAAAAATCCTTTCATTCTCTTATGAGAATGAAAGAAATAATATTTTCATACAATATCTTAATTGAATTCTATGTAATGATCAATAAAGTAAGTTTGATTTGCTATCTACACGTGTTAAAACTCTAGCACTAATGTAATCTATATTACATTTTGAATTGACGAACAACCAATAGGAATATTACTCTTTTAGTAGTCTTGAATAAAAATCGAAATGGGGCGTAGCCAAGCGGTAAGGCAACGGGTTTTGGTCCCGCTATTCGGAGGTTCGAATCCTTCCGTCCCAGAGTACAGACATTACGTAATCAATCTTCTATTGCCTTTGTACACCATCTTTCTCTTTCTGTTTAAAAATCCAATAGTTTTTAAGAATAAAATATTGAAATGAAAAGAAGAATAAACTTATTTTTCATCATTTCAACCGAATTCAAAAAAATCTATTTGCTTGTTTAATTTGTGTGTGATGCGGGTAAGTAAGGTAGAACCATAGATTCTAAGAGTTTTAATAAAAAAAAATCTCTATTTATATATATAAATAGAGATTTATATTCAAACTAATATGGGATTCATTTGAATTCTGACTGAACCTTTACGCGTAAATTCACTATTCTATTCATAGAGAAAGAAAAAGTATAGATTACGATATACTGACTGAACTATGACTATTCATGATTCCATAATTGAATCAATTACACAAACTAGAGGAATGTTATGGTAAAACTTCGTTTAAAACGATGTGGTAGAAAGCAACGTGCGACTTGAATTGAAGGACATGATCTGCTGTGGATTTTTTCATCCGCCACTTTTTATATAGGAATAAAGGTGCTCTTGGCTCGACATTTTTTGTTCTATTTTATTTATTTTACTAGAGTCCTACACTTTTTTGGAATATAAAAAAGAGTACAGGATGGAGCTCGAGTAGAATAGAAAGTTTTTATTCCTTTCGCGGGAGTAAGGATCTAGGGTTAGTGCGAATCAATAAGTTGTAACAACTTCGTAAGTCTTTTTATATTGAAAAAAAAAAGTCCTTTCAAGCAATTTTACAATGGAAAAGGAAATTTTCTGAAAATTGTATGTAAAATTCTTTGAATCAAAAGTCTATCATGCGTGAATCAAGCGTTTGTATGATTCTTTGTATAGAAAGAAAAGAAATCATAAACAAAATAAGGGGCTTGTTGCTGCCCTTTTTTAATAAAACGATTCAAGATCACCGAAGTCATGTCTAAACCTAAAGATTCAAAGTAAGGATAAAGAATCCTGAAACAAGGAAATCCAGTTTTCAATTGTTTGAACAACTAGATCAGAATCAAAATTGATTATAAAAAATGAGACAAACAAAAAAAGGGCTAGAGACTACTCAATAAAAAAGTACTTAAGGATTCTCCGGTGAGATATTTGAGAGTTATTTAACTTGAGTTACGAGAGTACGAATGTTACGAATGCTTTTTATGGAAAAAAAGAGTTAGGGTTTCAATACTGGCTAATTGATTTAATGTTTTTATTAATCTATTTAATATTTGAATTTACTATTTGAATTTTATACAGAGAGTTAAAGTTAACTTCTACTCATTGAATTTTTTTTTTTCTCGAGCCGTACGAGGCCAAAACCTCTTATACGTTTCTAGGGGGGGTATTATTCATATACATCTATCCCAATGAGCCGTTTATCGAATCGTTGCAATTGATGTTCGATCCCGAAGAGAAGGAAGAGATCTTAGCAAGGTGGGTTTTTATGATCCGATAACTAATCAAACTTATTTAAATCTTCCTGCTATTCTCGATTTTCTTAAAAAAGGCGCTCAACCAACAAGAACAGTTCATGATATTTCAAAGAAGGCGGGGATTTTTACGGAATTAAGTCTTAATAAAACGAAATTGAATTAATGAACTATAAAAAAGAGGATGTGAAAGACTCGTATATAGCTTGATATCAAATTTTATCTACTCTTCTCTTTCCTCCTCTTTCGCTTCCATCATATTTATTTTGATTTTTTAGAATTTCCATTTATTATTAGTATTCCTCCTAAGGTACGAATACTAAAAAATACCCTGCTAACAACTACTATACTTTATAATAATAAACAAATTTATGAAAAAATTTTTGGATCTATATTATATAAATATTATATAAATTCTAATTTTTTTATAAATACAAAATTTTACTCTATAGAAAATAATACTGTATATAAAATAATATATTAATTCTGAATAAAACTAATATATATATTATTATATGAATAATTTATTCATCATAAAAAATGGGTCTAAAAAAAGTCTAAAAAGATTTGAGATTACCCTAACTGGCTTAGTTTTCATTCATTCTATGAACTACCAAACCAAGGGGTTAAGCTTGTTTATTTATTTTTTCTATTCTTGTCACTATATGAAAAATTCACAATCATATTGACAACAGTGTATGGACCAAATATAATTCTCTCATAGATAAATGGATCTATTTATCCCTGACGCACACACGACTGGATTTTTTTTTCTTTATTCTGGTTGTATCTACATATTTTCAGTACGTTCTTTTTTTTTTTTGTTTTTTGGGGTTGCTAACTCAACGGTAGAGTACTCGGCTTTTAAGTGCGACTAGCATCTTTTACACATTTGTATGAAGAAAAGGATTCGTCCAGATCTGCGGTAGAGTTTGTAAGACCACGACTGATCCTGAAAGGAATGAATGGAAAAAATAGCATGTCGTATCAAGGGAGAATTCAGATAAAAGTTTTTTTTGCTTTCCTGATCGGTACAACCTGTGTTTTCGATGTCGCAAAAAAAAAAAAAGGAATTCCAATTTGGGTCAAGTGAATAAATATAAATGGATGGATAAAAAAACCAGTTTTCCTGATTCCAGGAAAAAAAAAAAAGAAACGAGCTTCCATTCGTAATTTGAAAAATTACCCGATCTAATTAAATGTTAAAAATAGATTAGTGCCTAATACGGGTATGGGAAGGCATTTTTTTCTTGCGTGTTATTGTTAATTTTTTCATGAGTCCTAATTATTTTTTTCCCAAGTCCATTTGGGTTAGGTTGGAGTGTGTAAAAGAAGCAGTATATTGATAAAAAATATATATTTCCAAAATCAAAAGAGCGATTAGGTTAAAAAAATAAAGGATTTCTAATCATCTTGTTTTGTTATTCTATAATATAACGAACAGAAACCTATTAAAGATAGAGAATCCGGTTAGCAGTCTACCTGTTTATGAGGTATCTATTGCTTTCGTAGTCTAATACCTTATTTTGACTGTATCGCACTATGTGTCATTTCAGAACTCAAGAAAATAAAGACTTTACCTTTAGTTCAAATCGAATTTCAATCCAAATGGAAAAATTTCAAGGATATTTAGATTTAGAGTTTGATGGGGCTCGGCAACAGAGTTTTCTATATCCACTTTTTTTTCGGGAGTATATTTATGTACTTGCTTATGATCATGGTTTAAATAGATTAAATAGAAATCGCTCTATTTTCTTGGAAAATACGGATTATGACAAAAAATACAGTTCACTCATTGTGAAACGTTTCATTTTTCGAATGTATGAACAGAATCGTTTGATTATTCCCACTAAGGATTTGAACAAAAATCCCTTTTTGGGGCATACCAGTCTTTTCTATTATCAAATGATATCCGTTTTATTTGCAGTGATTGTAGAAATTCCATTTTCCCTAAGATTAGGATCTTCTTTCCACGGAAAACAATTAAAAAAATCTTATAATTTACAATCAATTCATTCAATATTTCCCTTTTTAGAAGACAAATTAGCACATTTTAATTATGTTTTAGATGTACTAATACCTTACCCCATCCATCTAGAAATCTTGGTTCAAACCCTACGTTACCGGGTAAAAGATGCCTCTTATTTGCATTTTTTTCGGTTCTGTCTATACGAGTATTGCAATTGGAAGAATTTTTATATTAAAAAAAAATCAATTTTGAATCCAAGATTTTTCTTGTTCTTATATAATTCTCATGTATGTGAATACGAATCCATCTTTTTTTTTATACGCAAACGGTCTTCGCATTTACGATCGACATCTTATGAAATCCTTTTTGAGCGAATTTTATTCTATGGAAAAATACAACATTTTTTAAAAGTTTTTGTTAATAATTTTCCGGCGATCCTAGGGTTGCTCAAGGATCCTTTCATACATTATGTTAGATATCGCGGAAGATACATTCTGACAACAAAGGATACGCCGCTTCTGATGAATAAATGGAAATATTATTTTGTTAATTTATGGCAATGTTATTTTTCCGTATGGTTTCAATCGCAAAAGGTCAATATAAATCAATTATCTAAAGATAATTTAGAGTTTCTGGGTTATCTGTCAAGTTTGCGATTAAACCCTTTAGTGGTACGT